TTAGAACAGAACTAGACTTCAAAGGAGAAGTCGGAAGAAGATCAACCGAGAGTCCCCGGCTTTCCTATGCTCTTTATAAAGTAGTTTGAGGGCCTTAAGAAAGGTAGACCGTCGGGGTAAGGAAAGGGTCGATGAACGATTAAGCGAGACTTTCTTTGCCTTAGAGACCAGAGACCACTTTATTACATTACACAAAACTTTGCTTCTGCTTCCCTGCTTACTATTGCTATCACCTCAACTGCTTTGACCTGCTCACTTAGAGTGAAGATCAATAATGGGCGGAAAGGAGTTCACACAAGACCACAGAGCGAGAGAGAGAGCCTTCGCTTACCTGTTTAACCGTGCCCTCCTATCACACCTATATGAAGCCTTGCGGCATCTCTAACTTCCTGCCTCGTCATCCCACCGTGGGGGGTTGGACTTGTTCTCTCTATTCACTTTCGACGATAGGGTAAGAGCCGCTTCTTTCTCGCGGGGGGACGCCCCCGTAACCAATTTACATTTCCTTGGCTCAGCTCAACTCATCTTATGCGCTTTTTAAGTAATTCCAGTTCAAGGACTCCACTCCAGTCAAAGACGGAGACGAAGCTGTGTACAAAGGGGGGATAGTCTATTTAGATAGTGAGTATGTTGGATTGGTCCCTGGAGAAAGAGTGAATATTGAGCCATCAAAAACTCGGAGGGCCTCAATCCCAATGACCCAGAGATTACGATCTACAACCTTCCCCACAAGGTAGCCCCCGTGCTAATGCCATATTGGTGCTAGCTGTCCGGCGGCAAAACAAGCCCCTTCCTTAGGGAATCATAAGATTAACAGGCAGCCCGACGAACCTGAAATTTCTAGCTCCAAAACTAATTGATCCTAGAGAAGAAGGTTTTGGCCGCTCATTTAAAAGTCGTATAAAGCATCAACTTTGATTCCTACATCGTTTGTATCTCCGATTTGAGATAAGGGTGAGAGGAGAGGGCCGAAGCGAAGGTAGAAAGGAATGGAATGATATCGGGTGAACAGAATGTCTCGGATTCCGTGGAGCTTAGGGATCAATATGATGACTGGTTTGTTTGGGTACCCCCCCTTTTTGTTGGCCAATTCCCTCTTCTAAGATCACAACATATTGAAACGACGGCAGCGGAAAGGTGTGGAATCCTTTCTTGTCACCTTCGCTGCTGAACCCGTAATGTACCAACGAGGGTCATTAAAAGTATGTACTTCCGGTTTGGGAAGATTGAGTCTTTCGAGACATTCATGAAAAAATATCCCAAAGGGCAGGAATTCGCTTCAAAGAAAGAGGTGGCCATCAGGCCATATGGGAAATACCTTTTCTGACCTATCCGCCACTCTCATTGATTCTCTCATAAGGTGATCAGACAGGCAAGTCTAGCTCACAAGCAGCTGTGGAACGTCTTCCCCGATCTCTGCTGTGTGTAATGCCGATCAAGGTATAGAACTATCGAGATGGCGTATCATAATCATTCAGTAGTGGACTAGCCCTAGCGGCGAAAGCAGTTCAGCAGCTCTAGGCGGCGCACTCAATCAGCGAAGGAAGAACACGTAACTAAAGCGCTCCAACCAAAGGGGCGACCCATCCATGACAGCCAGTAACAGACACGACAGAAGAGAGAAAGCACAGACAGGGTAGGGTGAACCCTCCTAAAGCCATGAGAGTTGGTCAGAAAAACAAACGTTCTCATAGACTATATTGAGGAGTAAGGAAAGGGCTTCCATGACAATGAAGCGGGGGTGATGGGTTTAATTGGCCCTTCTGTGGGCTTTCATCGAGGAAAGCAGGCTTGATAGGCCCAAGTCTTCATTGGTTATTACCGGTAGAAGATTTATTTCTTTTCAAAAGATGTAGTACTATACATTAGATCTTGAAACATTTTCATATTTTTAGCGCTTTTTTCTTTTTATAAGAGAGTCAGGGGCGATCTATATTGCTTACCACAGCTCTATTCCCGTTGTTCTAGCTCTTTCCGCTGACCTTCCAAGGTAGGTAGCAGCTTTGTAAGGTAGTTTTCCATATCTGTTAACAGCTCTAAGCCTAACCGCTTATTCCGACTTTCCTTTTGCCGGCTAGTCTACTCCTTTACCCGCTTGCCCTTTTTCTGTGTTTGCGTGGCATCTGTTCTCTTAGTAAGAGGCTGCGCTCCGGACCGTTACACTAAGCTCTTCACCCGCTCGTTCCCCAAAGGCAGTGATAGGAGAAGAAAGACTAGACTTTGAGACCAGACCTCCACTGGCGTTTTTGCAATGTCCTCCCGACCCGTGCTCTGAAAAGATCATGCATGAGATGAAGCTCGTGTATCTGTTTCAGTAAAGACCGAAAAGAACGCTGTTCTATTTTCTTGTTACCTTTTCTTCATCGTCAATGCGGCTCGTCCCTTCCTTGGTGAAAAGGGGACCCCCTCCGCCGATGGTTTTCGAGCGTCTATCACCCTTCCATTCTATCAGCGGGACACAGGGCTCTCCTCGGCTTTGAGCTCTTCCCCCGATGCCTGAATGCTCCTTTACCGAGCAGAGGACTCGCTTTCTTTTTGGTAGAAAAAAGAACTAATCAAGAAATTGCGTTTGTAAGATCAAGCTCAGCTCGTGGATCTTTGATTCTTTTAGACAAGTCGTTGGTCCTTTTCTTTTCGATTTTCCTTTGACCTAGTATGAATAGTAAATGGGTATAGTCCCGGTTGATGCTGCTGACATAGATGTAGATGGGGCGCTTTCAAAACCCCTTGATTAAGAGGTTGAGGGGGCCTCCGATCCTCTTTCGTGTGCAACGGTTAAGAGTGGAAAACCGCTCCTCTAACTTGAGTGACTTGACGCCTTTTCTTATGTAGCTTATCGTAAACCCAGATATTGATTGCTTCCATTTTCACATAGTCTTGTATTGTAGTAAAGTGATCCACTTCATACTGTACGATGGGCCTTAGCGGTTAGGCATGCAGGTGGGAACGCCTTAATAGATAGCTGAACGTGGGTGCGATCGTCATTCCCTACTAATGTCGGAGAGAAGGCTTGGTTAGGGTAATGGGTTTAAAGACAAATTAGGACCAACAAGTTCAGTCGTTAAACGGAACGAGTCTAAGGGCTGGACGGAGGATATCACGATTATGATCCCTATGGGGCTTATATCGAATCTATATCTCCGACTGACTTCAGTGGCTGAGGATGGCGCTAGTATTCGCGAAGGATTCAATCCAGCGTAGAAAACTCCTGCGCTAGGAGAAGCGCTCAATCCCGTCGCTTCGTCGCTCAGTCCGTTGCTTCTTCCTTTCCGGTTAGACCAATACCAATTCCAGGTGCATATTCCATTCGTGCATCTGCAGTTTCCTTTTCTTTCTACTTGCTCTGTTCCTGACTATGATGTAGTATAGGGAATTCTAATAAAACAGAAAGAGGAGAAAGCGCCATAGTGAGAATGATAACCGCTATGTAGCCAAGTCAAAGTACTAGAAAGAGCACTATACAGATTGCTGACACTTCTTGTTACTTGACCAAATCACAACAAACAAGAAATACTAGGGTGCATGTACATCACACCTCCAGTCACATGACATTTTTCTAACTAAAGCCAAGCTAAGCTAACGGGAGGGAAAGGCCCCGAAGCAAGGCAACGAGCATCGAGCATATAAGAAGAAGTGCTTAAAACTAAGTAAAAGGGCGACCACCTTCCACATGAATGACTTTCTGGAAGCAGGCTATGCCGCCACACCTCCCCTGTGAAAGAGGGCTACGCAGCTGATTCGGTTAATCCTAATATGATATGCAATTTCCATCTCTTCTATAATCGACACTATGAATATCGTAAGATAAGAAAGCTGCTAGCAGAGGGTGATCGTGGATTGGTCAAGTTCCGTGTACTGATTCTCCTCGATATTGGGTTGGTGTTCCGTTAACTATCCTAAGAGTGTAGTGTGGTGGTTGGGCCTACCCATAGAGGAAGGAAGACAAGTCACCACTCAGGGACCTACACCGGTACAAACTAATCCAGGACTTTCTGCCAGCGCTAACACCATCCGAGCTTGCACTGCCGCTCGAAGAGAGATGCCTGTGAGACCCTCTCAAGTTCTTTCATTCGAAGGAGGTTAATTCAAAAGTCCGAAGTCACTTTCTAAGGCTTCGCTCCTAGGCAGCTTGCTGTGGTTCCAAAAGCAGACGAAATCACTATGGAACCGGACCTCCTCGCTGCCGCTTAATTCATTACCAGGAAGAGGCAAATTCGCTTTTTGACTAGTAAGGGTGGGTTGAAAAAGAAGGAAGAAATCCGAACGAATGCATGGGCAGGTGAAATGAGCCCTTTTTTTTGAATCCCCTCGTCACCTACTAGTGAGCCAGGGACGCCTCTCGTTCCTCTTCCCCCATTTGACAACCTTATCTCGTTCGGATGATTCTCTGAAACCCCTTAACTAAGAGATAGAAAGGCGAAGGGAAAAGCCTAGCGGGACTATCAACCGCTTTCTATTAAGACCTCGGCACCATCCTTACCCCCCTACGAAAGATTTAGCCCTCTTTATAAGAGGAAAGCTCCCAGGTTCCACATCTTAAAGAAGTGCATGACCAGATTGGAAGCACGGAGGTTCATTCGCAATGGGACAACTCACCCAGCCATGATGCATGACAGAAGAGATCGAGCACTAAATGGAGTTTCCCTCTTGGGCGTCCGGAAAGAAGATTTTTCAAGACTTTCTCTCCTATGTTGACCTTTCTCTATATTCCAAAGGGAATTCACTTGAAAGCCCCTTTTCTGGTAGACCTGGGCATGTTCCATGGCGCGAAGTCTCTTCTCATCTAATAGCTCTTTGGGGATATATAAAAAAGATGCTCTCTATCATCCACATCCAAATCTTTTTCTGGGCCCTGATGTTTCAGGGAATGGCGGAATCCGTCTCTAGCAAGTACGCAACTGGCCTTAAATTGTATCGAGCTACAGGCCCTTCTCATAATTGTAAGCTACGGGCCTTATTCGACGAAGCTTAAATTAAAGCAGACATCAAGAGCTAAGAAGGGGGCCAACAAGCCCCTAATGCCTTAGAAGCTACAGGACATAGAAGCAGGCCAACAAGTGGATTGAATCTTTTTCCAGCGCCCATGTTCCTACTACTACTTCTGCTGCTATTCTTACTTCCATGGATGGCTATGGTGGTTCCCCAGCGGCTGCTCCTACTCCTTTGGCTGGTGCTCTAATCTGAGCTGAGAAATAGGAACTGCACTTCGACTTTATTTATTTAATCTATTCCCCCTCTCTAACCCAAGCCCTAGAAGTGAATGAGGAATGATTGAACTTCTGCTTCCGCAATGAGACGCTAAAGTACTTTTTTCAAGGAAATCAGCTTCTCTTATTCAGTAGTTCAATCTTACTTTCTTACCCCGGATCCCGCTCTTAATGAGCCGAAGAGAAGTGCATGAAATGGTGGAGCTACCATTGGTCAACAAGTTGCACTTAAGACCCACTTTGCTTTCACGATTTGACCTTGACATTCCACCAATGAATTCATCTTCTGCTTTGCACTGACCCCATTCCTAAAGTTCGTGGTCTTCGATCATAAACTATCTCTCCCTCTCTTCGAGTAAGGATTTGCTGCTTTCTTACTTATTCCTAAACCTCTTCCTGCTCTTTGTCGCTTAGCTTTCGCTGTCCAATCGGTCCTTGCTTCTTACCTAATTCCTATTACTTCAAAGCTGGCTAGCTTCGACGTTCCATCGAGTTAGCTAGTTAATATTCGATCTCCCCGGAACACTCAAATCATTCTGCTTTCCTTCACCTCGTCTTCTTTTCTTAGGCCGATTTTCCAAGATTCCTTTCGGAAAGTTCCTGCTTGAAACTCTAACAGGCGATTTGCAAACAAAAAACCTAAAGTAAGTAAATAGTAAGCATTAGGTCTTTCCTTACCGTTAAATGAAATCAATTCAAGATCGGGAACATCTGCTAGAGCTCGCAATTGGCATTTCTCAAAAGAGTTAGATCCGCCTAATCAATGTAGTAGTTCAGCTATTCCTTTTACAGACAGTGAAAGTTTCAGGCAAAGACAGAGGATCCGATCCTGTAGTCAACTACCTGGACTATTCAAAATAAAATAGAATAGACTGGATTAGCGAGATCCGTTTTCATCCGAACCCCATCTTGTTAAGCCTAAGAGGCACGAGCTATATCTTACATATACATACTCTATTGTCCGATCATAGCCGTCTGAGAGTCCTGCCCGAGCAGGAGGAGCATCCAATCCGTACCTAGGTAGAGGAAGCTGATCCGCCGTATGCACTTCCGACTGACACAATCGACAGCTTGAGGAAGAAATGTGCTTTAATACTTTCCGAGTTTTGCAAGAATAATAATCGTGAACATGATACCTTCGTCGACATCATACAAGAACTGACCTTAAAAAACAAGAGAAGCGAAGGCGATGAACTTTCGCGTGAGGACTTTAAAAACATTTTACGGACTTCCTACGGCTTACAGAATTCGGAGATAGTGGGGATAGATAGGCTAGGAAATATGAAGAGCTAACGGGATGCTTACCGACTGAACGAACTTCGGCAAAAGGAAATGAAACGGGCGGGCGAAATGACGTGAGAGAAAGAACCTCTTGGTGGAGTCCAGCCCCCCAGAATAGCACTACTTAGTGACTAGGAGCGGAGAGACCTTTGCGCGTTCTTTTTGTTTGATCGGCCTATCTTCTTTCTATAAGCAAGCTCCCTCCGGCTGTCCAGGGGCTGGGCGGCTCTCGGTTCTTGAGGGGGATTAGGCGGCAGTTGAAAGAGCTGCTCGAAAGCTTGACGAAGAGGCCTATATATAGATTAGATTCTCTTTTTTTAGTACCAGGGCTTTTTACTAGTCAAGTGGTAAGGTAGGGCGCTATTCGATGAATAAAACATCTTTTAGGAAAGCGGTTCAGGTAGCTCAGCTGGTTAGAGCAAAGGACTGAAAATCCTTGTGTCAGTGGTTCGAATCCACTTCTAAGCGGGCCAAGGGTCCAAAGGCCGGATTTGGAAATTCAAGTGCAAGAGTAAGCCAAAAAATGTGAGCGCTCCTGCACTATACGGCTTTTTTGCGTCGCCCTATCTTGCTGGAGGCATATTAAAAATATATATAAAAGAGAAAATATATCAAAATAGAAAATGAAAATTTTGAATGAAAAGAAAGAAAAGAAAAAAGCTGTTTCTTAGGTTCTCGCGTCCCTGCGCCCAAAAGGATGGGTGAGTTGAGTGTTCATCGATCGGGTGGATCTATATGCTCCGGGGTGGTGAGACGAGGTGTAGCGCAGTCTGGTCAGCGCATCTGTTTTGGGTACAGAGGGCCATAGGTTCGAATCCTGTCACCTTGATGTGAGGCATTCCGTCAGCAAATACTCAAATATGAACATCCATCGACTCCTCTTACTCGTGACTCGTATATGTACTTTCTATAGCAAGCACACGAGACCTATACTCAGCAACTTTGCTTAGAAACCTTTTTCCAGTTTCTTTATGCCCAGGCTCCCTTAGTTTTCTGATCAAATGATCAGTTA